CAATCTTGGGGTAAACGGTTTTCACTGCTTATGTTTACTTCTACTTTACTCTCGTACATAGGGAATGAGAATCAATCTTATTACTGCGAATTCATAAGCTGTTTTGTTTCACTCATATAACTATCTGGTTTAGCTTATCGACCCGAGTGATGAATAAAAAGATAAAGATATTTATTCAATACGTTCAATCTCTTTCCTAGAAATAAAGGAAGGAGGCCAAATAAAAGGGTAAAAGTGGATGTTCCAACGAATCGCACGTAGAGATATTGATAACACACATAGAGTTAATGGTATTTCATAACTAATAGATTGAGCAGCAGCTCGTAGACCACCTGAAAAGGAATATTTATTATTCGATCCATATCCTGACATAAGAAGTCCAATAGGAGCAATACTGGAAATGGCGATCCATAAAGAAACACCTATACTGAGATCGGCTAGAACAAGGTGATAACCAAAAGGAATTACTGAATAACTTAGTAAAATAGATATGACCGCTATAGACGGCCCGATACTGAATAAACGAATATCCCCTCTAGATGGGAGAAGATCCTCTTTGAAAAGTAGTTTAGTTCCATCCGCTAGAGCTTGAAGAATTCCCAGGGGACCGGCATATTCAGGCCCAATACGTTGTTGTAAACTTGCAGATATTTCTCTTTCTAACCACACAATAACGAGTACCCCTATTGTGATTCCCGATACAGGAGTAAAAATAGGGATAAGGGCCCATAAGAGGCTATAGACCTCTTTTAAAAATTCCGATCTGGAAAAAGAATTGATAGCTTGTACTTCTGTCGTATCAATTATCATTTCAACGATCGACTTCTCCCATAATGATATCTATACTACCTAGTATCGTCATGATATCCGCCAATTTCATTCTTTTAACTAGCTGAGGAAGAATTTGCAAATTAATGAAGCCTGGTGGACGAATTTTCCATCTCCAGGGAAAAACACTATTATCTCCTATCAAAAAAATTCCTAATTCTCCCTTTGGGGCTTCTACTCTTACATAAAGTTCTTGTTTCGACAATTCAAAAGCGGGAGAGGGCTTTTTACTAATAAATCGATATTCAAAATCATTCCATTCGGAATCCCTTGCTCTATCAAAGCGTCGGACTTCTAAATTCTCGTAGGGTCCCCCCGGAATTTCTTCTAGTGCCTGTTGAATAATTTTTATGGATTCTGTCATTTCGCTAATTCGTACTAAATAACGAGCTAATGAGTCTCCTTCTTTTTGCCATTGGACTTCCCAATCGAATTCATCATAACATTCATAATGATCAACTTTACGAAGATCCCATTGGATTCCGGAAGCTCGTAACATTGGTCCTGATAAACCCCAATTTATTGCTTCCTCTCCACCAATAATGCCCACCCCTTCAACTCGTTCCAAAAAAATGGGATTCCGCGTAATAAGCTTTTGATATTCCGCCACTCCTGTTAAAAAATAATCGCAAAAATCCAAACATTTATCTATCCAGCCATATGGTAAATCGGCAGTGACTCCTCCGATACGGAAGTAATTATGCATCATTCGCATACCTGTGGCAGCTTCAAATAGATCATATAGCAATTCCCTCTCTCTGAAAATATAGAAGAAGGGAGTCTGTGCACCAATATCCGCCATGAAAGGCCCAAGCCATAACAAATGAGAAGCTATACGACTCAGCTCTAGCATAATGACTCTGATATAGCTAGCTCTTTTAGGTACTTGAATATTTCCCAATTGTTCTGGTGCATTTACCGTTATTGCCTCTGTGAACATAGTAGCTAAATAATCCCAACGTGTTACATAAGGCAGATATTGTATAATTGTTCGGTTTTCCGCAATTTTTTCCATCCCTCTGTGTAAATAACCCAATATGGGTTCACAGTCAATAACATCTTCACCATCTAGAGTAACGATGAGTCGAAGAACACCATGCATTGATGGGTGGTGAGGGCCCATATTGACTATCATGAGGTCTTTTCTTGTAGCCGGTACAGTCATATGTTTTCTTCCCCGATTCTTTATTCCATGAATTACTGAAAACGAAATGAGGTTCATCAAAATTCAAGATCTAATAAACCGTTCGGTGAATCTTTAAATTAACGAGTTTTTGACTCCCGAATATCCAGCTGACCAATTAATTCCTTATAACGAACTCTATTTTTCTTTGACAAATAAGCCAGCAGCCGCCTACGTTTTCCCAAAATTTTCCGCAGACCTCTCTGAGATAAATAGTCTTTTCTGTGCAATTTCAGATGGGAAGTAAGTCTACGTATCTTATTAGTGAAACTTAATACTTGAAATTCAACAGATCCCTTGTTTTTTTCTCTTTCTTCTTGCGGAATAACTGAGATGAATGAATTTTTTACCATAAAAATAATTCTTCTCTTTATGTTCTTTTTTTTTTTTATTTTCCACAAATATGGATTTTACCGATCAGGAATAATAATAATGCCAGTCATTTCGATCTGGTACACACAAGAATTTGGATTTATTTATATATTATACTACTTTGTTTTCTACCAAATATAATTGAATTAAATTAATAAAATAAATTAAATTTGTAATTTTATTCGGATACAAGGGGATGGTACATTTTTGCACCCACGAAGATTTGAACCTAAGAAGATTCCGCCAATTCATTCCTAGATCCAATTGATACATCATTGAATCAGTATCATGTATGAAAATAGAATGTAACACAACGTGTGTGTACATCTGTCTTCGTCTCACGGATATGATACGTGATATCTAGAAAATGCGCCATCAAAAAATTATGTATCGTGGATACATATGTATCCTTGACATACTGAAACGACTGCCATTATTGGTATCAAACCAATAGCGATTCATACAAGCTAAATCTTCTAATCGATAATTGGGCCAAACAAACAATTTGAATTGAATGAATTTGTTTGTATCTGTATCAAGATACTTATCCTCATTCAAAAATTGCCCAAAATTCCTTACATTATTCCCATTGCCTGGATCTCTATCCACAGCATTCTCTTTCCCAGAATGGAAACCCATTAGAATTCTCAATTCTCTACGACGCCTAGGAGATAGAATATTTTCAGGAACAAGCAAATCATAATGATTTTCATCTCCATTCACAAGCGCTTTTCGATGTCGTGCAATGGATCCATCGAAATCATTCTCATCAACATATCTTTTTTCTCGGCATCTTCGATTAGTTTGGTGCTTACTCTTATGGACCAATGAAATACCTATGGTTTGATACATAAGAAATTGTCCATCCCGTTTCAGAAACAGACGAACCGGCTCAATAATAAATAGTCCCCTTTTTATCAATTCTGTAAGAGTTAGATCCTTCTGAATCAGCATTACATCCAGGCACATTTCTCTTCTTTGAATAGAGGATATAGCAATTTCCCTTGGATTTATCAGTCTAAGCAGGAGACAATATACCCTTATATTATTGAGCATTGTTTGATTCAAAGGATCCTCCCATCTCAATTGAAAAAGCAAATATCTTTTCAGGAAGAAATCGAGTTCTGCTTCCCTGTCGCTCTTGGGTTGCCTTTTCTTTCTACGTTTTTTAATGTCTGATTCTGCGTAATCCTTTTCAACAAAATCTTTTTGTTGGTTTTGTGCACCTGATGCAAGATTCTTTTGGTTTTGTGCATCTGATCCAACAAGATCTCCTTGGACCAGCTCTTCTTTTTGTTCTTGATTTCGATTCTCTAATTCAAGATATTCTTTTTTATTAGATGATATATGAAGATCCTTTTTTTGATTTCCGTTAATGTTTTTATTAATGTATTTATTTTCATTAAAATGAAAAAAAAAGAATTTGATTGGTATGATCCAGGGTTTAATCTTATATGCATCATAAAGTCGCACTAATTCTGTAAAGAACCAAGGTTCTAGGTTAGACATGGGACGATATAACATTTCCTCATTCATTCCCATCCAATCAAAAAGTTTTTTTTTTTTCTTTTTATTGGATGGATTTATTTTTTGATGAATCGTGAGATAAAAAAGATCTTTTTTATCAATTATTTGATAATCATTAGTCCCAGTCTTAGTATCCTTACTAATGTTGGTCCCGGTATCCATATAGGTCCAGGTTTCAATATCGATATTCTTTCTAGGACAAAAATTGAGAATTCCCCACTCCAAATATTTTCTATCTGGATTTTGATCCGTATTATATCCTTCCCCTAAATAATCATTACTAGGTGTATCCCCCAGTCCATAAAAAAATTTGTGTTTAGGTGTGTTGTAATTATATGTATATGGAATTTCTTGGTTCCCGTTTACTTGTAACGGCGATCCATAAATATATGAGTCCTTCCTATCCTCATAATTAATATATTTATGTGATAAAAGGTCATATTTGTAGTGTTTTTTAAATTTTGCTTTTTGATTCGCCAATGAATTAATTCCATAATTATTTTGTTTCTCGTAATAAATTAATTGGTATTTTTCTTTTTCATATGAATCCAAAATTTTTGGGTCTTTATTTTGAATCGTACGACGTTGATTGATTCTATTTCGCCATTTTTGCGGTACTAATCTAGACCATCTAGTCTGAGATAAATTGTATTGATAATGACCCCTTAACCAGTTTTTCCATTCATTCATTCCAGAATTCGGAAGTTTCTTATGCCTTGATTTGGAATCAAATATCCCTCGTGTCCCCAAATGGCCCTTTATTCTCTTTTTAAGAAAGGGATATGCTCCGCGATATTGAAGTACAGATCCCATAACTTGGGTTTGTGATAATTTGAAAAATACATATGCTTGGGATAAGGAGGAGGATAAGTCATAATAAATCTGTGAATTTCTATTACTAATATTAGAATTAGAAAGCGACTTTTTTACAGTCGAAATAAAGTTAATTGTATTTTGATTTGTTTCATCAATTGTTTCTTGATTTCTTTTATCATTGTAAATATATTTATCGAGAGTCTTTTTTGCTGATTCAAGGAAAAGTTGTGCATTTATTCTAGGGATGTTAATGGTAGATAGAAAGATATCCATGTATACTCTTTCAATGAAAGATTTCATAAAATAGTACCATTTACGTATTAATCGTGCACTTCGTTTTTTTGACATCTGCAAAATGTATTTTTTTGATTCCGATCTTTTATCATCACAACCTGTTTTGTTAGGACTAAGATTTATATCTTCTGGAGTTGAAAATATTTGTTTCTTGTCCTTTGTGATTTTTTCGATTTGGTCTCTTGTTGCGATTGTACTATCCGCCAGATCCTTTATTTTTTTTTCTGTCAGCGAATAATTTGTCCCATCCGTCGATCTAAGTCGAAAGGCCAATTCATGGGTAATTTTATTACTGATTATAGAATCTTTTCCATCTTCACTCGGTTCATATACTTTCCTCAACCCAAATAATAAAATTGGGTTTATTTTTGCACGTTCTTTCATTATTCTTTTGATAAAGAGAACTATTTTGATAATCCCTTTTGTTTTTTCTTTTGAAACGTTTAGAAACCATTTTGTTCTTTCTTTGAAAACTCTTAGAACTAGAAAATATTTTTTTTCAAATTCTTTACGAATGGGTTCAAAAAAGGAAGGTTTTTTTCGGGGAGAACCAAAAGGGAGTTCAGCTTCCATTCCCCAGATTGTTAAAAAACAAAAATTTTCGATTTTGCCTTTCTTTTTCGTTGGATCCTTATGAAGGGATTGTAGCTTAGATGTGCGCCAAGGTTTCAGACAGAAAGGAAATAGGATTTTTATCTGAATACCATCTGTTAACCAGTCTTTCGGAAATTCCGTTTCTGATAATTGAACACCATTATAAGTGCATTTAACATACATTTCTCTATTCCATTCTTGAAAATCTTCGTACCACTCGGGAAATTGAAATAATAACATACGACCGAGATTTTTAGCTATTATTAATGAGGGCAATACAATATATTTTCTAAGAATCGATTGGGTTACTAACATAGAACCCCTTATTGTTTGAGCAAATATAATACTATCCCAAGTTTCTGCTATTGCTATACGTGCACTCTCCTCTTTTGTTTTCCCCTTTTCGTTTGCTTCTTTCTCCTCAGAATCTTCAGAGTATGAAGTTTTTAATTCCGGGGCCTTCCCCATCCAATTCCTAAAAATTGGGTTCATCATTCCGGGAATATCAAAGGAAAATAAAAATGTTTTGTCTATTCTGTCGAAAAAAAACGGGGAATGCACATTTGCTTGAAACATTTCCCAAATAATTGTTTTACGTCTTTGAGCGCGCATGGATCCTTTGATTAGATCCCGACGAAAATCCGATTGTTGTGAATAACGTATCAAAGCAACCTCTTCGGCTTGATCACCATTGGTACTGCTAGGAGCATGAGTATTGGTATTCTGATCGTTATCAGTATAAATTACCACGCGTTTGGCTTTTCTTGAACGAATCCCAGGATCCTCTGCGGATTCTTCCTCATTTTCCTCTTCCACTTCTTCCAACTCATCGGTCAATTTATATAACCACCGGGGAACCTTTTTACGGATTTCCTCTATTTTAATGCATTTTTTTCGAATTGTTTGATCATTTGAATCGGTTGTAACTACATCGAATAGAAATTTCAAGCATTTCGTTTTATTTTCTGAATCAAGCCGTCTTTGTTCGGCCAATAAAGCAAGTCCTTTCAAATTTAAACTCGGTGTTGATTCTTCAGCTAAATCACTGATTGAGGTAAAGCAATGACCAATGTCTGTCGATTTTTTTTCTCCATTAAACAAATCAATTTTATCTCCAAATTCTCGGTAATCTTTAGGGAGCATACCATAGATCTTATTTATCCAAATTTTGCCTATGGAATCCTCTGTCAAAGTGATTGAATCATCCATGATTGGACGTGAATAAACTTTTTTTATTGTTCCCCGATATGGTCCGTTCAAAAAAGGATCGTACTGTTTAGGCAAACATTCTTGTTCATTCTCATCATTGCACAATCGAATCCTTTTTTCGAGTACATCCATAGCAAGAGATCGCTTGTCTAGAGCTTCCATTCGATTTATCAACTCGTTGCTCAAGTTGTATCTTTTTTGTTCATTGATATAAACCCAATGATTATACAGATCCTCCGGGGATTCTTTTTCTGTTATGTACAAAGAAAGATGTCTTTGGATTATTTCTCCAAAAGTGGATAAACTGGGTGGATATGTAAAAGATATTATCTGTTTTCCATCACTTGGGTATGTGTGAAAAAAATACTGTGACATTTCATTTTCAAATCTTACAGCATTTTCAAATCGATCGTTTTTTATATATCGTAATGGGCGATTCCATCTCTTATAGTCGAAAAGAAGAGTTAAAAGAGGTTTTTCAAACCAAAGGAGGTCCTTATCTTTCTCATCTTTAACCTTTCCATTCACTCGGATCTCCTCCGTTTCATCTAGTTTGTACGAATCCTCCTTTTCTTCCGAACAAAGAGAGGGATCTTCCTCGGTGAATCCCTCTTGTTCCTGTTTAGTCCCCTTCGTTTCTGAAGTTGTTTCCATTTCTACATCTGTTTTTTTCTCAC